AAGTTATTATTATCTTCTTATTTATAAATAATTTTTTATACCTACTTGTTGATATTGTGGAGGATCACAATAAGGTTTGTTCAGTTATCAAAAAAATAGTTAGAATGGAAAACGAGATAATGTGGATTGTGTCGATCCAAGAATTTTTCTTTAATATTTCAAATATTTTATTTAAAATATTAAATATTTTAAGGCTCATATTGTAAGACTTTTTTTTAATGTTTGAGTATTAGAATATTAGAATAGAATCCTCTTTCTCGAAAAAAAGCATTCATTTTTATAGGATAAGATGAAAGATCTTATCGAAAACTTACAGCAGCTTGCCAAACGAAGGCTAAGAGAAAAAAAAGTAGAGGTATGACTGGCATAAAATCGACAATTGGACTCAAAAAAGCATAGGCCTCCGGTAATTTGGCAAAGAAACAACTACTCGAATAAAGAGCAGAATTAAGACCGATCGAACTAAAGATATTAAGCATAACAGATTGTTTTTAAAAAAATTGTATTTTGATTGAGTTATTAATAGAAAAAATTTTTCGTTTTTTGAACTTACTCACTCAATCAAAAAACCTTCCATTCTCAATAGAGAATAGAAGAAATTCTACTTTCATATAATATCTTAATGGAATTTTTGGTAATGATCAATAAATCCATTTTTTCTATGTCTACATGTGTCGAAGTTAAAATACTAACCAACAGAATCTGCTTGATTCTTTCGACAGTTGGGCTGGAATTGACGAACAATCAACAACAATATTAGTGTTTATTAGTATAGAAATCGAAGTGGGGCGTGGCCAAGCGGTAAGGCATCGGGTTTTGGTCCCGCTATTCGGAGGTTCGAATCCTTCCGTCCCAGAGCCTATGTAATTTTAGTTAATAATAAAAAAAACTTTTTTATTTTTATAAAGTTTCTAAGGTGTAAGATTGGCTAGAGTTTTACTCTTTTGGCTGATGATTAGAATAAAAAAATTTAGATCTTTTTCACATATTTCACAACGATACGAGCTCAAATTCCACGCAACGAAAGGCGCACCCATTGGGTATTGAGGCACGATGGGGTTATAGATTACAGAAATTTTAATTATAAAAAAGTTGTGCCTTTACCTATCCTATATCCATCCTCTATATCTATATATGATATGGGAATATATAATATAGAAAAAATATTCATCTAAAATTATAGAAGGAAGTTAGTTCTTTTTTGTTCATCCCCAGAAAACTAATTGTTTTTTACTATTATTTTCTTTTTATATATATTATTAATTATTATTATATTTTTATATATAAATGAATATGAATTATGAATAAAATTAATATATTTAAAGGTTGAGTTTAAAACTCTCTTAGCTTATCTCTTAGGGATATCGTCTTATTGTCAATTTTAATTGTTTGTAATTTGTATAAAAAATGTTAATTAAGAAATAAAAAAATTAGAAAAAAGAACAGTACTAAAAAAGTGTAAGATATATTACGTATCTAATCCATATAACAACTGTCTTAACTGTGAACCAACGACTATTCATGATTTGATAATTGAATCAACCGGAACCCGGTTCCAAATTCGAGGAATGTTATGGTAAAACTTCGTTTGAAACGATGTGGTAGAAAGCAACGTGCGACTTGAAGGACATGATCTGTTGTGGATTCTTATATCCATCATTCTATAATAAAGGATGCTCTTAACTCGACATCTTTTTTTCTGTTTCACTCGAACCCGGTTTGTTGGGGTGTAATGGAATATGATGGAGCTCGAGTAGAAAGTATTGAGCTATTTCTCAAGGGAGAGGGGTCTAGGGTTAGTGTCAATCAAAAGAATAAGTTGGAACAACTTCGTAAGTTATCTTTGACAAAAAAATAGAAAGGATCAAAATAAAGCAAATTTTGAATCCCCCAGGACATTTTGATAAACCTTTTTAATTAATTTGATTTATATATATCGTGCGGAAATCCCTCGTTCATATTATTAGATTCTTTGATAGAAATAAATAACAAAAAGGTATGTTGCTCCCATTTTTGAAAGGATTAAAAATCAACGAAGTAATGTCTAAACCCAATGATTCAAAAAAAAAAAGATGATAAAGGCTTCCGGAACAAGGAAAGACTCTTTTTAATTGTCGCAACAATTGATTGGGATCAATTCAAATCGATGTTAAATGAGACAAAACAAAGGGTATTTTAGACTACTCAATAAATGAGAAATGCTAAACTAAAGGATTTTTTTATTTTGGGCTCCTTGAAACCTATCCAACTTGAGTTATGAGTATACAAATGATTTTTTTTGAGTAAAGTAAAGAAAGTAAAGAAAGGGCTTAATTTTAATTCATTTGAGGATTGAGGATTTTATAGACTCTTTTATTGGTCATTCTAATTTATACATACATTTTTTTTAATCATTTTTTCTCGAGCCGTACGAGGAGAAAACTTCCTATACGTTTCCAAGGGGGGTTAAATCTATCCCAATGAGCCGTCTATCGAATCGTTGCAATTGATGTTCGGTCCCGAAGAGAGGGAAGAGATCTGCAGAAAGTAGGTTTTTATGATCCGATAAAAAATCAAACTTATTTAAATGTTCCTGCTATTCTAGATTTTATTCAAAAAGGCGCTCAACCTACAGAAACTGTTTATGATATTTTAAAGAGGGCGGAGGTTTTAAAAGAATTTCGATTTAAGCAAACGAAGTTCAATTAATGTAATGAATAATAAGAATTTTTTTTATAAAAACGAAAGATAATGAGGTTGTAATTTGGTAGAACTTTTTTAGCCCTGTACTTTTTTTGTAGTGCCAATCCAACAAAAGTTTTCCTCTATATTTAATATTTTTTTTCTTTGTTTTCTATTTAGAGTTCACAATTTCTATTATATTTATCATATAATAATAGAATTAGATTTTATTTGAATTTTAGTACATTATTATTCAATTGAAAGTAAGATAAAAAATAAAATGGAATTTCTTGTAATTATATTTTATTTTTCATTCATATTGACAAGAATGTATTGAACAAATATAATTAAATTGTGAAATAAAGAAATTAAATGGTTTTTTATGTCTTCTGCCCAATATTTTGATTCAAGGATTCGTTAATTTTTTTTAGATATAAAATCAAAATATTGGATCTAAAAAATGTAGATTATTTTTCTAGCAAATTTTTTATTCAATAATCTCTTTGGTGTTTGTTTTTATGTTTGTAACGGGAATCAACTCAAAAAATTTTTTTAGATTTCTTGCTAATTCAACGTTTTGATTCCAATCCGATTTTATTGATTTCGATTGTATCTACATAACATAGCTATTTTGGGGGTTGCTAACTCAACGGTAGAGTACTCGGCTTTTAAGTGCGACTAAGATCTTTTACATATTTGGATGAAGTAAGGAATTCGTCTACACCATCGGTAGAGTTTATACGACCACGACTGATCCGGAAAGGAAATTTATGGAAAAAAGAGCATGTCGTATCAATAGAGAATTTGGAACCTATTTCATTCTTATCAAAGCAGTACAAAACTCCATTTGATTTCTTGGAAGTAAATGCAATGAATTCACTGTTGGGTCGATTAAATAAATGGATCGAACCCTATCCTTATGGGTTCTAATTTTGTGGAAAGAATAAGCAACGAGCTTATCTTCGTAATTTGAATGATTACCCGATCTAATTAGACGTTAAAAAAATTTAGTGCCTGATGCGGGAAAGGATTATCCCACGTGTGGATTTTCTTTTTTAGTGAATCCTAACTATTAAACTCCCCATTCTCCATATGAAGATGGACATGAATGTGTAGAAGAAACAGTATGTTGATAAAGATTTTCCAAAATCAAAAGAGCGGTTGGGTTGAAAAAATAAAGGATTTCTAACCAACGTTTTATGTTATTTCCTAATAACAAAAAAACAAATTAGATGGAAAAAATTGAGAGTCCGTTGATGAATTTACCGAGGTATTTATTAAAAAAAAATACCTTGTTTTGACTGTATCGCACTATGTATCATTTGATAACTTAAGAACCCCCCATTTTTTTACTTTGAGTTTTAGGTCTGGTTTTAAATGGAAGAATTCCAAGGGTATATAGAACTAGAGGGTTCTTGGCAACACAACTTTTTCTATCCACTTAGCTTTCAGGAATATATTTTTTCGTTTGCATATGGTCATGATTTAAATAAATCTATTTTGTTGGAAACTTCAGGTAATAGGAAATATAGTTTACTAATTGTGAAACGTTTAATTACTCGAATGTATCAACATAATCATTTGATTCTTTCGTCTAACGATTCTAACCAAAATGACTTTTGGGGGCACAAACGCAATTTTTATTCGCAAATGATATCAGAAGGATTTTCAGTCATTGTGGAAATTCCATTTTATCTTTTATTAATAGCTTCTCCAGAGAAACAAAAAATAGTCAAATCTCATAATTTGCGATCAATTCATTCAATATTTCCTTTTTTAGAGGACAAATTTTTACATTTAAATTATGTGTTAGATATATTACTACCTTACCCTGCCCATCTAGAAATCTTGGTTCAAACACTTCGGTACTGGATAAGAGATGCCTCGTCTTTGCATTTATTACGATTATTTCTTTATGAGTATCATAATTGGAATAGTCTTTTTATTCCAAAAAAATCCATTTCTTTTTTTTTTAAACGGAATCAAAGATTATTCTTGTTCTTATATAATTTCCATGTATGTGAATACGAATCTATTTTATTTTTTATTTGCAACCAAGCCTCTCATTTATTAGCAACATCTTATGGAGCCCTTCTTGAACGCACTTTTTTCTACGGAAAATTAGAATACTTAGTAAAACTTTTTACTAAGGATTTTGCCGGTATCCTATGGCTTTTCAAGGATCCTTCCCCGCATTCTGTTAGGTATAAAGGAAAATCCATTCTGGCCTCAAAAGGGACATTATTTTTGATGCATAAATGGAAATTTTACCTTATTCATTTCTGGCAATGTAATTTTTCTGTGTGGTCTCACCCAAGAAGAATCTATATTAATCGATT